GTGACAAGGGGAGGTGAGGAGTAGTATAAGAGTGGCTCGAACTTTGATTGCCATGTAGTAATGTTCAGAACAGGGGCAGCGTCAAGCAAGGCATTAACTTCACTAACGGAACTCTCTATGTCGAAATCCATGCCAAAATGTGCTAAACAAGCCTCAAGGGGGCATTTTGTAAGAATGAAACCAAACTCTCGATCATGTTCACTGCAAAGCATTCGGTCGAATCGGGGGGTTGTTGACTGCTTTTGAACACATTGAACTCTACCGTCATATCACCAACCGTCATAGTTAAAATCCCTTTTTTAACATCAATGATTGTATTAGCAGTAGCCATAAAAGGACGTCCAAGTATAACAGGGATCTTTCTGCTTGAAATTTTGATAGGTTCTCTATCTAGGACAACGAAATCCGCTGGGAAAATAAACTTGTCAACCTTGACCAATACATCTCTTCAATGATACCACGAGGAATTTTGACAGACCTATCCGCCAATTCGAGTGTTATAGAAGTAGGTTTTAGCTCACCAAGCCTTAATTGCTCGTAAACAGAATATGGCATCAAATTTACGCTAGCCCCAAGATCGAGTAATGCCTTCTCGAATTGATGATCTCCAATGACACAAGAAATAGTGAAACTCCCTGGATCCTTGCACTTAGTTGGGATTTTACGCTGAATAACGGCGCGAACTTCCTCAGAAAGTGAAACCCTCTCTTGCACCCTTGTGTGCAAAGATCTTTAAGCATAGGAAGGAATTTGCTTGATAGCATCAAGTAATGGGAGATTTATTTGGACTTTCTTAAACATCTCCATGATTTCATTGTAATGAGTGTCTTTCTTGGGCGCAACCAACCGTTGAGGATATGGAGGCTTGGGAATGTAGTGTGGCACAGGATTAGGCTTTGATGAATTTAATACATGAGCAGTAGTTCTCTATGTTATCCTTCTCCTAGATACATTTTCATGACATTTATGCTTGGAATCAGCCATGTTAGTGTAATTCAAGGCTGTGAGAGCGGTAGATACATCTGAAAGAAAGAAGGCTATGAAAGAAAGATCGGAAGAAGCGGTGTCCGGGCGAACGAAAAACGAGAGACAAAAACTATCGAAATGCAGCTCAATTTACTATGTTTTCGAAAAAGGTTCGATTTCACGTCTTTTTGAGAAAGTCCTGAATCGTACGAATGAATCCAGTGCAATCAAGCAGGGTAAAATGACTTCTTTCACAGCCCGCCGTTGGCGCCTCACACCTCCACCTTGGTCTACCATTTGTTTAGACGAGCCAAAACACAACACCCCAAACTTTCATCTAAATGTAGGAAACAATTAAAGTCTCCCATTATAGCCCAACAATTTGGAGCAGGAGGTGAATGAGAGCTTTCCATTTGCGCGATTGCTACCGGGACCCCAGAATTTCGAATTAACTAAAAGGTTCTGATGTAATCATTTTTATATCATTTCTTCTGACTGAAGACCATATACTTACTTGGCGCGACTACAAACACCGCGATTTTCCATCTATGCGAATCCATTTGTATCTTCCAATACATCATGTCGATTGCTCGACCGTTACCCGGGTGGCACATACCCGAGCTCCCCTTTATATCCCACTTGAGCATCTGGATCAATACCAGCAAAAGCAGCTCTATGGATGGGGTTCTAGAAATCTCGTAAAAGGGGGTCAGTCTCGTCTTGCAGAACAGAAAGTAGAAGATGACTCCGGGGATTAATTAAAATAGAGTCGCTGTCGTAGTGGTCTATACTTCGACAGGTCTTGGAGTACTGAGTTGCATGGGAAAAAGGATAGGTAATTGCTCTACCGCACTCGACTTATGTCAAAAGGAGATGTCCTTAACGGGATGGGTATCAATGAATTGCCTTTGCGCCTCGCACGTGGTAGCTGTGAGGGGAAGCCCCCCGATTCCCTTCCAACCACTGGAACCGAAGCTGCACCTTTCTCTTCAAAGTGAGTCTGCTTAGTCAGAATATTATAAATGCCATGGATGCAAAGATACTCAGCGAGTGAACTAGGTTTTGCTATTCCTTCTCGAGCTTCTATTTCTTCCGTTAAAGGAGATTCGGGAAAAGATGGAATAGGAAGACGTGTTTCCAGAACAAACAAGATACGGGTTGAGAAGGGGGAGTTAGCAAAGTTAGACAAGATTGGAATGGGCATAGGAACATGTATTGATGTACCAGATCGGCTAATGCTCCCAGGTTGATGCGATGTATTCCACCAGTTGACTGAAGACTTTATTATTGGTATATCGATCGGTCCAGCACGGATTGAAATAGAAGCCGGTTCGACAGGAAGCTTTTGAAAACGCAGTGCACCCAGGTAAATAAGGAACGAGATGAATACAGAGGTTAAACGAGCATCCCACACCCAAAAGGTGCCCCACATAGGTCTTCCCCGAAACCCCCCAGTAACTAAGGTAAACAACGTAAAAAAGGCACCCATTTCTGTACCGGTTCCGGAAGAGCGAAGAAAAAGGGGATGTTTTGTTAATAGGAAAAAGAAAGTGCTTATAGCCGTAGCGATATAAACAAGAATACTCATCCGAGCCGCAGGAACATGTACATACAGAATACGCGAATTTCCACCTTGTTGAAGATCTAGTGGTGCTACCCGAAGACTTAAATGAATAGCCATCGCTGTTAAGAACAACCGAGATCCAATGATAATTTGCGCGTAGCTTCTGGTCTTTGACATCAAAAAATAAGGTCGTAATAACGAAACGGACATGCGAGAATTTGGTCCTAGCTAGTGGAACAAGAAAGACATGGATCTATATTCAATACGCAATCAAAGGATTTCCCCTGCTTTGTTTTCGCTCCGCTCGTGCGCGGCACTCCTTGCTCGCGGAGCGGCATACCTAAAAAATAAAGGAAAAAAAAAAGAATCTAACGCTCTAGTCTAATTGAATACTTTCAACGCTCATGCTATTTGAAAGAGCTTTCAACATGGAGTCTCCACTCCATAATGTACACAAAGAGTAACTGATCTATGAATATCGTCCTAATTCAGGTCTTGTTCCGCACTTAAATGGATAACTCAAACCCTTACCTTGACCAGTTTGTAGTGGAAAACCTCGATGACATAATCGTTTATAGTCACTCACTGGAGGTTTGGAACCCTGAGTACAGTGTTCCGGGTGTAGCAGGAAAAGAAGCTGTACGCGAAACGGTGCTCAGACGAAAGTGCTCTTTCTTGGCCATTGGATCAGCAAGGGTGTGATTCAGATGGATCAAGAGAAGATCAGGTCTGTTGTGGACTGGGGATTGCCAGCCGTGGAGGAATATCCCGTCGTACCTCAACTATCGACCCGCCTGCTACCAATTCATCCGGTACGCGATAGAAGTTCTCATCGGTGAAGAACCGGCCTCTGGTACGTATCCAATACGAGCAAGCAATCAATGCCTCCCTGACCTAACGGAACGTAGCACCCCTTTTCGATTATCCATGGAGTATTCCGCCTAAACCTATCTTCCCGAATGAAAATAAGGTCATTTAATCCACTTAAAGCACGGGATGAATCCACGATGGTCTGTTACAACTCTTTTTATGCGGTCTTACAAACGAAGTGTAGTGAACTTCTATAAAGCATTCGGTTGTAGCGTTAACGAAATCAACAATGCGTCACTAGTAGTAAGTAGCCTGTATGGGTAAACTAACAACGACTTCTTGTCTCACTTTTTTCATTACCATTTAAAGAATAATGTGTAACCAGACCCATTTGATGACGGAAGTGACCAATTCCTATTAAAAAACACGGGAAAACGGATTTCGTGTCAAAAGAAGAACGAGTGAAAAGACCATTTCAAGCAAAAAAGCCGGGAAAACAGACTTGAAGAACCTGTAGTGGTGGAATTCACTGAAGCAGTGGGCATGTTCTCTCAGGTCAACGATTACGTCAAAGAATCTCCCCCTCACGGGTTTTTTGTCATTGTAGCCCAAGTGTGAGTCATCAAGAGCCCACAGTGTCAAGCCGAGCGGAAATGCCAGCGCTTTGGTACGACGTCAGCAACAAAGAATGGCCAATTTATCACTGCAGTGCTTCATGGAGTCAATTGGAGAGATGTCTTCGAGGGAGATGTGGAAATTGGAATTCTTTCTGGATTCGGTACTGGATGTAGTTCCTATTTGTGCTGCTTTGACACGCGACCTCACCTTCCGGGCGATGGTTCCACTGCTGGATAAACAACTCGGCAAAGTGGCTCTTAAATAAGCTGTGCCTGGCATCAACTGAATATGGATCTTCGATAAAGGGCTATGGACCTGGACCCTCCTACAGGAAGATGAAGTACGTAGTCCTACCCACCCACCAAGTGACCAAGCTCTCCTCCTCCTTGTGCAAGGCCCCTTAGGGCCTTTGACTTGCGATTGAATGAGTTGGTTTGCTAATTGGCAGCCTTTCTGCTTTCAGACAAGACTAAAAGCAAAAGCGTCGTTGCCAAAAACAACCTTCCTCAACGGTTGAGGAAGATCGGAACAGGCTAAACAGGAGCATTGGAGAGGACTCAACCAACATTTATATCTAATGGATCAACTCGTGCTTATGTTATACCATTCTCAGTTACGAGTGCTTATGCGCCTCTCTTTTTAAAGCTAGGAAATCAAAATTAAATCCGGGTCAGTGATCACTATGCCTTCTTCTGCTTTGGTCATTCAACTAATCTCGTCTGGTCGGGCAAGTAATCGAGAACTCAGGAAGAGCCTTTTGATTCTGTGGAAACTACTCTGCCCTCGTCCATCGCCCCTGTAAGCCAGCCTGCTCTCGTTCGGTCTCTAGTAATTAGCTCCTCTCGTCACAGGTCACTGCTATAACTTCCGGCGTATAAAAACCCTTGATTGGTTTAAACATAAACCATTTCCTTTTGAACTCTATTGCATAACCTAAAAAAGCGAGGCATAGACAACTACTCTCGCTAGGCGACTACTCTTCTTTAAGAAAGGCTAGCAAACTTCCCACCAGTGAGCCTAGGAGCGAAAACGCAATCCTATCCGTAAAACAGAACCTTTTTCCCCGTTTCCTGACCCCTTTCTTTTCTTTCAGAACCTTTCTTCATGATGTTTTCTACCTCGGGTAAAGCAACCTTTTGTCAGAAAGTTAGACGGTCTTATGAGTGAAACCCTCAGTAAAACGGACTTCTTTCGTAAAGAGTCTCTCTCTTTCTTCCCACTTCACTTCGTTCAGTGCCTTTGCTTCGCAACCTCCTGCTTGACCACTCAAAATTACAATCTTTACAATCCCCTTAGAGATTGAGGTCAAGAAAGTCTTGCCATTTCCTGTTTTATCCATCATTCCTTGTTTCATAAACAACTGTTCCTTCTCCAACTCACTCAGCCTCACTCTCATTCTTGAAATCTCCAGCTTCCGTTCTTGTGTCTTTAATGAAGCACATAATTATCTCGAGGGGACATGGCTGCACTTGGTATACCACTGCTTATTCTCTACGAGAGGAATCCATGTGAGCTTCCTGCATTCTTCAATCGGAGCTGCTCGAAATACAGAACTTGCACTGTCATCTGTACTGGGAGTCGCTCATTTTGTGCAGCGTGGTTGCATGCTTCTTGAGAGAGCTTTTGGCAGTCTATGAACCTGCCGAGCTTCTTGCATTCATTCTTGTTCAGTTAGCAATGAATGAACCTTCAAATATATACCAACCGCCCGCCCTGTAAAGCCCATCATCGATGACACGAGCATAATAAGGCAGTATTTCAATCATAGCAATGAACTTTTGTAAGCTCAGGTAAGGCTCAGGAGCAATTTCCGCAAAATATGTGTCAATAAGCCGTCCAACTTTCAACAATGAACCATGATTCGGAGAACCAGTGCCTTCAGATTCCACAATCTTCATTTTCTTCTCGCTGCAGAAAATTGACCGGTATTCGATGAACAGTATCAACATCATATAATGAACCGCCAGCTTGGATTGATGGTATAAGGAGATCGTCAAGTGAAACCATTTCCAGCCGAAAAGGAATCCCCCTTTCAATCTCAAGCCTGCAGGCGACTGTAGCATTCACCACGATTGCCATCCTGAGCATCCCAAACCTCTGTGGAACCGAACAACTTTTCTCCGTTGGCATTAAGCTTATAAGGGTTTCCACTTCGCTGTGCTCAAATTCGATTTATGCCATGCCATGCCAAATTTTACATTTTCCACCTGATAAAAATGCATGAAAGATGCAACAATGCTATCCGGTCGAACACCGAGTCTTGCCGTGGCACAAATAACCCTTTGATAATATTCTATCCTGAGAGAGCTTCAACCCACACAACCACTCTTAAGCTCTGAAGATTCACCATCACAATTTCACCCTTCCTTTTTTGGCTCGCTGGCGCTGCAGATACCTTTTGCTTTCTTTCAGAACCATCGGTGTCGTGTCTTACTTCGCTTGGAGTTCTAGTTACTTCGCTTCGGTGCCAAAAGCCAAATCATCGTCCGCATCTACTCAATCCGCTATCCCCTTTCTCTTTCTGCAAGAAATCGTCCTGTCCGCATGCGTCCTCAAAATAACGTATTCGTGGGATTCTCTTCCTAACAGCTTATTCTATTACGAATTCCTACTCACTCGCTCGCCTTCGGGTGAGTGAAGAGTTCGTCGCTTCCCGAAGAGAGGGTCTTCATTAAAGCAGTAATCATCGAAGGAGGTAAAAAGTCTTTGGGTCCAAGAAAGCAAGCCGGGAAGGCATAGAGTCGACGCGAAATCCCGGCGAATCAAAAGTACAGGCGGAAGGCCAAGAGCCTAGTCGTGCAAAGATCCAAGCAGCGTATTCTCATTCAGGTGCGAAAACAGCTTCTTCTCGACGCAGGAGATTCGTGAACAAGCCCATCTAAGAGCCTAGCAGTAGCTGCCTTTATTGCGACAGAGAGAGCTTCCAACAAGGAAGGCTCAATAATCCCACCTCGTGCCGGAACGTCATCAGTCCCAGAGCCTATTTGATGTGTCCTCTTCAACCTCGTACAACAACTATGGCAGCCAAGAGCGCTGCTTATTCCCCTTCATGTCTTAAATCTTTGAGTTTGCATCCGCTGTTGATCGATTAGTTCCTGTTGAGGGATAATTAGTAACATCCACTGAAGAGCAGCCGGCATAATCTGATCTAGGACTAGGACCTGCGTGTGCATTTAGTAGAATATTTCCTAGCGCTTTTTTCGGATCTCTAGAAACATACAGATTTTAGGATCTTCTATATCATATAGGTTGAACCTAGTCGGAGACTTAGCCTGATATTGTCAACCACTTCAGCCCGGAAGAGATGCTCATGTAACTCATTCACAGGGACAAGGAAAGCTGTTCTATGGCCACTCGGCGCTTCCGGGGAATGCTTTTAATGGTTTGGGGCGAATAAATATGTGTTTTCGTAGGAGAGTTCATCTGGTTCAGGATTTGGCCATAACATCTGAGAATGTGTATACCGTCGGGAGTACATGACCGCGGAACCGCCCAATTCTTTTTCTTTTATCAAAACTATATTCGCATGGCTTAGAATCTACTCTACTTACCAATAGGGATATTCCGATGGGACCGAGGAATAGGAGTTCTCTCCTTTAGGGAGGATTGAGAAAGTACACCTCCCGGAGCTATTTGATCAAGTGCCGAAAGCTGTTCGTGTTGCGGAACGAAGACAAATCGCCTTGGAGTGAATTCCTGCCTCCCTAAGCTCATGATGAAAGTCATTATCATTCTGCTTTCGGTTACTAGACCCCAATAAACCTTCCCCGCCCTACCATGTGGAAACAAAATCTCAGCTTGCACTAGTCATCGATTGCTCTTCAGAGGAAAGTTATGGAACTAGGTCGAATACTCTTCTGTCAGGCTTCCTAATGTATGTGCCAAAGTACTGCTATATATATTAAAAGTAGTTCTCCACTCATCCTTTCTTCCATTTCTTCATGACCTTGAAAATCTCCTTCACCTGCCACTGACTCCTCCGGGTCATAGTTGCTCGGGTCCGGTATGAATATGAGAGAAAAGTATCCTATACGTTTCGCTTCATCAGAAGCTGTCACTGAATAGTCTGATGCCGAAAATCGGCTTTTCCTGAATCTTTCCATTTTGGGGTTCACGAGTGATCAATCAATAGTAGAGTAGTTGGCGAACGGTCTTTTAATGACTTCTGGGCACAAGTGCCATTCTCGTCGTCTACTCTTAGCTGGGAGAACTGAGAGCCTTTCCCCAAGCAAAGAGGGTGAAATCGGCTTCAAAAAAGAACATTTGACAGTTTTCAGTCTGGGAATCTTATTCAAAAAACATCAAATAACGAAAATCTAATCGCATGTCCTAACTCTAACTTATCTAAACAAAAGTAGGTAACATAGGCTTCAGTGGATTTATTACCCGGGAATCATCGGTATAATTTCAAGTCGAAAATAAGGCAGCAAGGGAACGAAGCTGTAAAGCTAAGACAGGTCAAGCGCCCTCCATTCGATGCATTTGTGAAGAATGAAAAAGGGAAAGAAAGACCAGCCACAGAAAGACAAAAGAGACAAGAAAAGTGCCATACTCTGTATGGAAAGAAAGAAGCTGACTATTTGTAAAGTCAAGATCAGCGGGAACATCCGACAGAGCGAGCTCAAAATGGGTATTTCCGGCCGTTTAGGAGTCGGAGTTTCAGACTCGGCAAAGGCATCAGCCTAGCTAGGAACTTAAGTAGAAGAGTGAACCCCGAAAGAGTAAGGTAAGGGCTAGATCCTATCAGAGTTTGACCGAATAGCGGACTTATCTTCAAAGCTTGAAGTGAAGGCCGGAGAATTTTCGACATCGGAAGCTAATTAGCGCGTAGGCAGCGCTGCGCCGTCTCTTGTACCGTTTTATATAGAGAATTTGAGTTAAGACTAATCCAAAAAGGAAGTAACCAATCGACCAGACCAATCTTTCTGTGGAGGCGGCGAAGGGGCCACATTCGCATAAGAGCTATGCAGAGAAGGTTTAAGAGGAGATGCCTATCCTATTCTAATAGCCAAGGATGCTTTGTGCGGATAAGACAAGGCTTATGATATGAAAGAACCTAACAGCCCTTTGGCCTATATTTGACGTTCTCCTGCTACGTTCAATAACATTGATAGGTCATAAGTCCTTAGCGGGGGAATACCTTCTTTTAGGAAAGAATGCCAAGCAAGTTATGAAAGAAAGAAAGTAATAAAAGAGAGACCTGTGGAGATAGGAATCTTGCCTTTTCCAATGCTACAAAAGCCATAGCTTTTTTCATTTTATCACAAGCTGATGAGATCGAGTAGAGAGCAACGAAACGAAAGAAGTCGACCCGCCTTTAATCTTGGTGTATAGCCTAGTGAGATCCAAGCACGGTAATTGAACGAGAAGCTCCAACTGGGTGGGGCAAGTTTGAATGAATCCTGAAGAGTGAACAACTGGAATTTTGTAAGCCTTTCCCGAGCGCTCGTCCTTTACACTTAGAAACAGGGTCATACAGAGACGAGGTGGCATATATAGAAAGGATCCGCGGGATCCACTTACATGATCGAACGAGAACGAAGATCCTCATGCCTCAACTCTCAGCTTCTATTCACTCGCTTCTATTCAATAGTGGGAAAGGCCAGAGGGTTGAGAATTGCTTTCTCCCCGTCGCTTAGGCTTTCCGGCGACGCCCCGGCACCTCACCTTGACCTACTCCTCTGAGTCGGGGAGGTAAGTGACCTAGTTTCTTTCGGTCCGATAAGCATTTTTTCTCATATCCATTCCTTCCCGCGAGAATCTTTCATAGAACGTACGATACCGGTCGAGTGACTATTCAAATTCTTTCTTCGGGTTCACCGTGATCTGTTGAATGAAGGTAGCGATTAGAGCATCCAAGGAAATACTTAGTTGACATGACTAATACGAAAGCGGAGCTTCCCTTGTTTGTTGTGATGCTTTGACCATTCCAATAGTTACACCTAGCGATGGATCGAGGTTTCTGATCGGCGCGCACCCCAGCCGTACAGCCTGAGATTCTGGGACCAGACGAGACTCTATTAGATTTCCAGGCCCCTCGAATCGAACTGTAAAGCCAGGATCAGGGTCGCTTGGTAACTAAGATCTTTTGGCTGCCCGATCACTATACTAGATGTTTTTACCGATATAATGAATAGGAACCGTAGTTGGATAGCATTCGGGATGAGACTTGATTGCTCTGGTTGTGCGTCCCGTTTGACCGCATGAGGGATCCCTTGGTTGTTTGCCGGCTCCGGAAAGGAACTGCCGGTTGTTTGTTAACCCCTCTCTTTACTGGGTGGGTACTTTGGTCTTTTCGTATTGGGACGGTTTTCACTCAGCGGGCTTTTTCTCAGGTTCAATTGGAAAGCGAAGCCCAGACCGATATTAAGAATGGTAACTCGTAGAAGTTATCCCATAACTATATACTTAATCCATGACTGTCATTCCGAAATTCCAACTGGTATTATTCTTTTTTTTGACAAAAGCTCCAACAAACTTATTGAATTCCAATAGGACTTCTCCTTCTCTTTCTCGGAAGATTAGCAACATGGATGACTCCGGAACCACTCACCAGTAGGAGGAACCAACAACTGTTCCTGGTAGCTGCAGTTTGTAGTTCCCCACTTGAGGAAAGAAGCTACCAGACCAACTTTGCTCTACTGACCAGAGACTCTACTAGTACTAAAGGAATCATCCACGTATTAAAGAAGCGACCAGTCTTTTTCACTTATACCATACCTCGTTATGCTTGGCCTGGGCTCATGATTTGCTTTTGCTCGAGTTCATCAACTACAAGACAAGGAACTCACGATTGACTAGCGGCGGGAGTGTACCAAGAGTTGATGGATACCCCTCTCCTCATTCGTTTAGGGCGAGGCCCGGCCTCGTTTTTTTTTGCTCTCTCTTGCTTGCTCCCGTGCTGCTTACTTGGCTTACTTCTTCTCCTCTTTGTCCCATGCGGACTACTGCTTTCATGTACATCTTCTTCTCTCCCCGGCCCTCCTAACGTCAGGAATAGCGATCCGGGAATGCAATTATCTAGCGACTAAAGCAAGTTACTAAAGAAAAGGGCTGCCCTTACTCTATTCCAGTTATGTAAGGAATAGCGGGCAGGATGATAGCAACAAGCAGATTCGACTTCTTGTTACAGGTCTGATGTCCTCTTTTACTAGCTACTAAAATAGCCTGACTCCACTTCTAATATAGTTAGTGAGCGCTTACAGTCCGAGAAATGTGGTTATTCCGAGAGCAAGTTATTGGTGGGATCTGAGTGTGCTGATTACAGACAATTTTTCGTCTATGGCAGTCTGAAAAGTAAGGTTCTTACGGGAACACCGTCGAGGTTTAATATCCAAAGTCGCTAGTTTAGTTGAAGGCTTTATTTAAACTGCTGCTCTGAAAAAAAGAGCAAATTGAGACAGCCTAGCGACTGCCTCCAGATAAAAGATCTTTCTCCAGGAAACCAACTGGTGATGGGATAGGTTTCATTTTGAGTCAAAATTAGGGATGAAGTGGTTTTCTTGCCTCTTCCTTCAAACTATACTTACACCTCAGCAGCCGTTAATAGCAAACCCAACCTGGTGGATTGGGATACTATGAGGACCCCTTTAGCTTAAAAAAGCTAGAGGGCCTATCGAAGTGGGTCCTTGCGCACCAAAGACAATGATGGATGGTACCAGGTTTCGCTACACTTTACTTTTACGAATCCAGGCGCGTCCGGTAGAATTGGTAAGATCCACTTAAAGGAACAAGGTCGAAATGACCCCTAGCCAGGATGGTAGCCGACTGTAAGCACAAGACGGGATTGATTGGAGATATCCCAAGTTCCCAGCTATACTTGTGGATCTTCGGTTTACAGAGAAAAAAACGAGGAGAGAGAGGGTCCCCAGACAATTGTCGTCAGGTTGGAACCCACACCTAGAAAGTTTCCGTTTCCTATAGCTGGTTGACAGGCTAAAAACGTTCTTCACTATTCTTCCTGACGCCGAGGAAGATATGAAACACAAGGACGGATCACTGTAATGACTGCCTCTGTCCCGAAGAATGCTCGTTGAAAAGTATGCTCGGTTGCAGGCTTCAGTGACGATAAAGGATCCGGCATATGCAATCTTCAGAGGATAGACGTGTCGGACATTAGGATTCCAACCGCCGGGAGGGATCCAATGAACGGAAACTTATCCCGGCTTAAGAGTATACTTAGTAAAGCTGCATCTAACCTCTTCCGGTGGGCCTGCCAACACGCCGCAAGCTTCGTCAAGAACTACAGGGTATCTTTTATATGCAGACGGTTAGAATAGGGGGTGTAAGGAGTGCCTGATGACCGAGAAGCGTCCGGCAAAAAAGCAGAGCAGACATAACAAACAGTAAAGAGAAAAGCAAATTGAGATTTTCAGGAAGGACCTCCCTTGATTCTTGGGTTTAGTCACCGCCCTAAGTATAAGTTCATTTGAGGTAAAGATCGGCGGGGCTAAGGATGCTTACGGGTTGCGTGGTTGGGCCTACGAAGTAAAAAAAAAAAAAGTTAGTGGGGAATAGATTTAAAAATTATATATTTAAAGTGGCCTGGTTCGGGTGGCTTCGGTCAGGGGGGAAAGGGGTGAGTAGAGGCAACTAATCTGAGATGCCGCTGCTAGCAACCTCTTTATTCATTGGGTAAGAGCGATCCAAGCCATATGCTGTTTCGCTTGAAAGGACAAGCAAGCCTGATGCGACACTGGTCTTAGAAGTGGAACATGCCCTATAGCAAGCAACCTGCACAACAACCTCTCATTATCCCTTCACCTCCCGTCTACAATCTTGATTGAGTCCCTTGGAATTAAAAAGATACGGAGAAGAAAGGGAGTCGCCACCTAATAAAATAACTCTCTCATAATTGCGTAGATAGTCAGTGTGGCTATCTAAAGTCAGAGAGAGGATCGAGAAACCATCGCCCAAAGGTGCTCATTGAGCCGGTCACCGGTGGCTAAGAAACTCGTCTCGCTATTGAAGCCGTAAAAAGCTACTTGGATAAGCTTTATCTAAAAAGATATAGAATGTGATCCAAGGAAGTCGAAAATCAATTGATAGAAATCAAAATATGGAAGGTGTAATTGCATCCGTTCCTATCCGCATTGTCATCAGATCCGTTCCTATTCATCAAAGGACAACAGCGAAGGAGTGGTATCCCAACGGCTGACAAGAAAGCACCCCAACTCACTGTTCACAATCCATATGGATATAGAAAGTGTGCAGTGAGGGATCTTTATAGGTAGTCAGTCTTTACTTAACTCAGAAAAAGGCTTGACTTAGCTCAAGCAATGCCCAATGTGAGATTCCCATGTCTTTCTTGGTTGGACCAACCCAACCGGCGATTTCTTACAAGTCTTTCTTCTTTCTTTTTTAGAGCAAGAAGCGGAACTACAAGTTCTGAAAGAAATTGAAAGTGTTTCTGACGATTACGCCCAACAGCCCACTTGAGCAATTTGCCATTCTCCCATTTATTCCTATTAATATCGGAAACTTGTATTTCTCATTCACAAATCCTTCCTTGTTTATGCTGCTCACTCTCAGTTTGGTCCTACTTCTGCTTTATTTTGTTACTAAAAACGGAGGAGGAAAGTCAGTACCAAATGCATGGCAATCGTCGGTAGAGCTTATTTATGATTTTGTGCTGAACCTCGTAAACGAACAAATAGGTGGCCTTTCCGGAAATGTTAAACAAAAGTTTTTCCCTCGCATCTCGGTCACTTTTACTTTTTCGTTATTTCGTAATCCCCAGGGTATGATACCGTATAGCTTCACAGTTACAAGTCATTTTCTCATTACTTTGGGTCTCTCATTTTCGATTTTTATTGGCATTACTATAGTGGGATTTCAAAGAAATGGGCTTCATTTTTTAAGCATCTCATTACCCGCAGGAGTCCCACTGCCGTTAGCACCTTTTTTAGTACTCCTTGAGCTAATTCCTCATTGTTTTCGCGCATTAAGCTCAGGAATACGTTTATTTGCTAATATGATGGCCGGTCATAGTTCAGTAAAGATTATAAGTGGGTTCGCTTGGACTATGCTATGTATGAATGATCTTTTCTTTTTTATAGGAGATCCTGGTCCTTTATTTATAGTTCTTGCATTAACCGGTCCGGAATTAGGTGTAGCTATATCACAAGCTCATGTTTCTACGATCTCAATTTGTATTTACTTGAATGATGCTACAAATCTCCATCAAAGTGGTTATTTATTTATAATTGAACAAAAGGGAGGCCGAAAGTCGGTCTAGAGCCTTACATGGGCTGTTTCTTTTTTTTAGAATACCGTCTCTCCAAACTCGCATAGAAGCCCTCTTCGCACCCTGATCCAGACCCAGCTACTAGAGCATGCTCGGACACCTACACCGGGCCATTCCATTGCGTTGCGAGCTCGGTTAGGGAGTTCCTCACTTCGTGGCATCGCTGTCTGAAACTTCTCCTTTTCGCGAGTGGGCGGAGACCGCTTTTGTTGTGGCATATAGAGAAACAATAGACGGAATTCAATTCATCCTTCTAACCGCCACGCCAGAGAAAGAGCTTAGTAAATGGGGAGATCTCGAAAGGTTCCTTCGTACTGGGTGTTACCTTAAGTGGACTTCTAGCCAGCCTAAAGAGAATGGCCAGAGCAGAGCGAAGAAGAGCCCGGAGGAAGGGGCGGGTTTAGTTGTATTAGAATAGCCGTAGGAACAAACCTTACTGGTGGTGAATGTTCATCCTTTTCTTATAAAATTCATGGGATTGATTCTACCTTCGGTTCATCTGGTTCCGCCTCGATGTGAGAATAGCATAGGAACTGGAAGTACGCTTCGCCACCTCGACCTCGAAACAGGCGTTGATCGGCTGGGGCGAAAAGGCTTGCCCGCTCCCTTTGGGCTCCACCACCATATCACCAATAAAGCTGTGCGACCTATCTGGAACCCAACTACAACGGGCCTTTCTCTTCTCGCCTTGCAGCTTTGGAAGTCTACTCTACTATAATGTGTAGTGCTTAAATGGGCTAACTATTCCATTACTTGGAAGTGAGCATAACCAAGGGCATTTTGTGACTCGCCTATGAAAAGCCAATATGAAACCGGACCACGCGTGCTTTTTTCCCTTCTCGTCTCAAAATGGCTCGTACAAACAAATGGACCTTACCTTATAATCAGTGTATGCCTTGGTTAGAGACCTTCCCCCTTTAGGATGGATGCGGGCACAGGCAGGTTCTAGCAGCAGCTTCTGCGGAGTCAGAATCTGAACTTATAGCGCTTTCGTTTCGAGGAGTGAAAAGGGGCCACGATCGAAGTGAGCGCCTGCCTGTAAGAGGCATTGATCATGGATGGGCTTATCTGTGGGCTTGCTTGGGTCAAGGGAGACTGAATCTTCTGCTTTTGTATACCAGTCTTATATATATGAGGCAAAATCTCACTTAGGTAGCACACACACTGAGACTGTCACTAATAAAGTGTTATGAGCTCTAAATGATGCCCATGTAGCGGACTAGGACACAAGCCCAAGCGGTTATTAGCACAAGCCTGACCCCCGTCTTCACGCCCTTCCTTGACGTTGTTCTTACTATGAATAGCCCTCCCGGATGAATTGATTGACCAGAAAGAGGCGCAATAGTAGTTAGTCGTCTCGACTGTGGGCTTATTTATATATAAGAAGGTTCAGACGGAGGTCATGTGTTCACGTACTCAAGCTCTAATTAGTCTTCAAACTACAGCCATTGCGTCTGGGCTGGGCTAGGGCGTCGGTATGGGAGGATTGTACCGCTAAGGAAGGCTACTATGTCTCTCGACCTCGCACAATAATGGTGTCATTTGTTAGTAGGTAGGATGAATCACAAAGCAAACTACACATGTCCAAAAGTGCGGACTGCTACAAAAACTCGCAACCAAGCAGCATGGGCGAGGGAGGGGATAAATCCGGAGGAGAGGGGGTGACCTGTAATGTCAAGACGTAGAAAGTGTCAACCCGCGTAGGTTACACTAAACAAGGAAATCCCGTGCTTGATAGGCGGTCGGAAGAGGCAACAAACAAGGTAGGACTCAACAGTTCAATATTCATAAACTACCCGCTCCACCACCTACTTATGAATAATGGCATATGGGAGCCGAGTAAGCACAAGTCTCGTTTTTCTCGTATCGTATAGATAGAAAGGGCTCATCAATAAGGTCCGCTAGTCTCTCATTCATACAGGTTTGTTACGCCCAGCAGGCTACGTTCTCAGAGGTGCGTGATTTTCTCCGCCACATTGAAATGAACAACGCGCAACCTGTTTCCGCTGTTCCCTGTTGTTTGACCAGCTGTCCAAGACAAAGTGTCCGTTGTTGGACGTTCAGGCTCAGCTGAGACCTCTGATCTCATATTAACACTCAATCCCTCACAAGCTAGGCGTTTAGCCTATTGAGAACTATGCCCTCGGCTAGAGGAGTAGTTATAATCGCTTAGTTGCCTTATTATTATTATATGAAAACCCAGTCTTGTTGTCCTCGAATCAGTTTAGAACAATTTGAGGGCTTATTCTATTCACCGAGCGGAAGCTGCAATTCCACCAGCAGCGCCAGTCGCGGTTGACCCATCATCATCTCGCGTCGCGTCCCTCTCGGGAGGCCGAAGCATACCTTATACTAGTGGAGGGGCCCCCTGTTGCCAAAGCAAGCAGTCCCGCAGAGGTTGAGGTATGGGACGCAGAAGCATAGGGAGTGATAGCAGCAATTGATCCTGATCTTTTTCAAAGCTACAACTAACCTCACGAAGATCAGTAAAAGATTCGAATTCCGCGGTGAACCGCTCTACTTTCTATAAAATTACTTTTGCTTGATCCAACATCAGGATGACCCGACAGGCCGAGCACGTCAACAACTTAATCACGACTTTGTGACCGGGGAAACAAGAGCTAGACTTCAGCAAAGGTCCCAATATCAATATAATATGAATTTCTTGGAATTGAGTCTTCTTTACTGCGAGATGCCCGGCAAACAAATATAATAAGGGTCGGTCGGTTCAGCATCTCAAGTGGTTGCTTCTTTCCGATGTCCATGTGCGGTTGGATCGGTCGAGACACTTGAATCTTAACTAGCTCCGTTTGCGTTGGATCAGCCTACTTCATGCACGAGCGGAAGACCTTCCCTGCCTACCTAATAGGAACTAAAGGTACTGCGAAACCAGTCTACCTACCCGCTTGAAGATCCTGCAAGAACGGAGTGAACAAAATAGCTTGACTGCCCCGGAGATTGGAGTTATGATCTTTACACCTTCATTTGTGGGATCAGATCAGATGCAGATGATGGGTCTAGAAGAGGGGCAAGCACGACTCTCTAAGGCATGGCGCCAAGCAAGACCCATAAAACCGATACAAAAATATATATCGAATAAATATCCGAAGCGGACCTCGTCAATACGTGTTACACAAACGACGCATCGAACGAACAAGTAAGCGAATAGGGACCGGGTTCCTCGCGCAGCAAGCTGGCGAATCTAATAACTTTGATTCCTCATTCGATCAGTTGCGCTAACCCCGATTCCCCTCTTTCCTTTCCCTGGTTCGTTAAACAGAGTAGGGGCTCTAGCTTTAGCTCGAAGAGGAAACGAGTTCTCGTTCTGATCTGCACCGGGGGTTGCTTCGGTCAGTTACAGGGGTGGTCAGTAGGTAGTTCCGATTCTAGCTCCTAGCTCTGGAGAAGCGAACTTCAATCACAAAGATTTCACTACACTACTTATTACGTCAAACATTCCTCTTTCTACTTCTGACTCTCGCGCGGATAGAGATGGAGGTCGGGATTCCCCATCAATTTTTCTTTCAATTCCTTCCCCTCATTCGGGCGTACTATCATGATTCCAGGGGCTTCTTCCTCTCATTATTCCAATTCTCCTCCAGGGCCCTCTCATTACCGATCCAGAAGGATACTCAAGTAGGTCACTAACAGATGAGCTATCGGTGTAGATGTAATAACGGTACAATGGCTGTCTAGGAAGCTTGTTACAATGTCCTCGCGCCTCATAAAAAGGGCGCTACTCTGGCAGCAGGGTATACCGCCCCCGGCTCTGGACACACGGGCTCAACGTTCTATGAAGGACTGAACGCAAGTAAGAATACTTTTTTAAGTTGTTTCTCATCGCCTTAGGCATAAAGCCAATTCCATCTCTATCTGGCCACTCCGTGACTCCAAGACCAGAGACAAAAGGAATCATGTCTATTTCAGTTAAGGGGCCTGTTAAGTCATCAAGTAAATGCTCTTTCCGGGCCTAGCAACATCTTCGAATCGGTTGTAATCAACCAATTCAGAATGCCTTTTATGAAAGGTACTATTTGAAGAGCAGCTCCATGAACTTAGCGCTAGCTGCAGTACTATTATATTAGAGACCGAAATCGCTACATCAAAAAAATAGGTATAGCCAAACAGAAGGTTCTTTTCTTGGCTTTCTTGCCCTATCGGTCAGATCAGGTGAAAGCAAGCAAATAAACGATAGGTAAACTTATTCAACGGCCGCTTGCGCACCAAGACTAAAGGAGGGTTCCGGATAGCCATCATAAGACCGCTTACCTTATATTCCGCTACCAAAGAAAAAGGCTTCCTTTCGCAATCGAACCTCTAGAAGCAAGGTTGCGAAGCCGGGGTATTATGTATCAGCTGAAAACGAAGTGGATGACTCTCTTTTAGTTGACTTTGGAATTTGACCAGTCTACATCGTCCGCCCCGAAAACTAAGTAGCTCACTAGTGCCAGCCAAAGGCTTCTTTTTGACCTTTCTTGCGGATGTCCTAATCAGTTTCTCTGAGGCTCTCAAGCTGAGAGAAAGTGTTTGGATGATTTTTGCATGGTTTCAGGGCGCTTTGAGAAATAGAATATCTTATGTTCTCCTAATATCGATAGGCAAGTTGCTTATTTCTGTGTGCTCTAGGCTTGACAAGCTAAACAGAAAAACTTTTTTTGGTAAAAATAAGAGGAAGATCCATCTTGCTAATTAGGATTTGGTGTGTAGACCAAAAGGTATGGGCGCCGGAGTTTCCTCTCGTTGAGATTTTGGCAATCTCGTGCGGGTTGAAGCAAGCATTAGATATGGGCCTTTCTTCTCTGATGCTGGAGTCAGACGCGACGCTCAGGCGGTTGTCTTTGCATTGAATGAAGAGGAGAGAAGCGCGCAAACAGTGTCGGACGTTACTTAGGCAATGCCGACCGGCACTTCAACCACTGAAATAGCAGCAAATTCTTTTTTAAATTCTCAATGTTGCCTCAATAAAGCAGCTAGGCCGTTTTCCTATCTCTAAAGGGGCTTACCCATAAAGGGGGCTTTACCCTGACACAAGTAGTCTCCGCGGCTATACTATATCAAATAGCCTATAGCGCTACTGTACTTGTTTTTTTTTGTCTGGTTCTTTGCTAGCCAGACACCTGTCAACCAACCATCCTGCAACTATAAGTTCTTTCGCAAGCCAAGCCAATATCCCTTGATCCGCCCGAGGAGAATCCGAGTGAAAGCAGCAACCAGCGTGATAGTAGCGTGTGTCAGCAAACAACTCTAAGCTGAACTGATTACAGATAGGTAGTGCATTCTCTGAGGTGAGTGAAGTGCCCTACTTCTATCTTACGGGTAGTGGTAGTGTAGCTGGGCTATTGATCCTGGTGAAGGAGCCCTATCAATCAAGTAAAGGCCGGGCGAGGGGTGATAGAATAGCAAGCAGGGTAACTTACGCAAGCAAAGGAAAAGACCCTTCCGACGACGCAGCAGCCAACCACCTATTCGAGCCTGCAAAAATCTATGTGAACAACTAGGGGCCCGCGATTACTAAGGATCGATTGCTAAGAGCACTTTTAGATCAGCTAGCTTCTTATACTTTTTATTATTATTCCTAAGCTCTTCTAAGAGAGTGGATCTCCTGAGTCTTCTTCTTAAGTACTTCCCGCTTGTGGCAATGTCAGTGTTTGCGGTTTCCTTTTTTAGTGGGCCAAATGAAGAAAGAGGTCCGGTCGAGCTTCTTTCTCCTGCAGGCCAGAATTTATAGTTCTCTAGTGGAGGCGAGCCAGAGCCAGTGACAGTGCCGGGGGAATATAAAGATTTTGAGTCCCTTTTTTTGAATTCCCTTTAGTAAGCGCCCTCTTATAAGCGAGTATGAAGTAAGCGCTGAACCTGAAGTGCTCTTTCTTCCTTGGTAGGTCAGCCGTTGACGAGACTTAGTTTAGGTCAATTTTTTTTTTTTTTCAAGCCTTTCAAGCTGTAATAATTTACCCAGGCAAGGAGTAATTCAATTGAAATCCATTTTCTTTCTAGTAAGCTAGGGCTTAGTAAGCAAATCAAAGGAGTCGTCAAGCTGGGGCAAGTCAAGTTAGTTTTTAGCAATATCGATTAAGCCTATGTGTTTAAGAAGTCCCTAATCTATTCTATCAGTACTACTAGCGAGCTAACATGCTAACAGTAGTTAAAAACTGGTCTTTATTAAGCTCCCCTTTTTACCTAGCATAATAACTAAATAACTAACAGGCTTAGAAGACTAGCAGTTCTACTAATAGGATAAGAGTGAGTTGGCAAAGGCATTCCTTCCCTTGATCTGACAGTGCTAAGTAAGAAGGGCCTAAAGAGCATTACCAGTAATCCGAGGCAAGAAGAGAGCTAGCTTGTATAAGAGTCATAAGAGGACTAAGAATAAGAAAGGTCCAACTCGTACTAAGACTATCGGTACTACTCTTCCTAAATTCCTAACGTGGAAAAGGTGTCTACTATGTTTACCGTTTCTAACAGAAAGACCATCTCTCCCCTTAGTCTAAATAGCTAGATAATCTCCCAGCCAATGGGCAAGCTAGTTCTTTAGCAAAATAAGTAGTCTTTCAAGCAAGCTATGGATAAGAGGGATAGGTCAAAGGTAAAGGACCTAAGCGATTTTATTTGAGATTTTAAGCCAGTTCAATTCCTTTTCCCATTGATCCTCTTGCAGAAGAAAAGCGAAACCCATCTAGCTCTAGTAGTAAGCGCATCGAGTGAGCGAGCAAAGCCAATTGGAGTTCTAAGCTAAGCCCCTTATTTCAATGTCATGCCAGCCGAGCCAGTAGACGTCTTAAGGTAAGCTCTTCCTGTTGCAGTGTCTGTTGTAGTTTCTGGGAGTTATGTTCCAGCCTTTACAATTGCAATTGCTAGACCAGAAAGTGCTTTGCCCACTATTTACATTATAGGAAAATTGGATAGTGCTCTTGCCCCTAGTCCTATTGTGGGAGTAGGAGTCTTTCCTCTGGCCGTTGAGAGTTCAGCCATTGGAGTGCTTCGTAGGCAGTGCTTTCTCTTAGTTTGAAGGCTCTAGAGCAAGAAAAGAGGTAGGCAAGCATATCTTATTTAAAAAGGCTAGTTTTCAAGCTCTTAGATTTCTTATTTATTTCGGCAATGAATGAAGTAAGTAAGCAAATGATAGAGCTTAGTCTCTCTTTACTTTGATTAGCCCCTACTAGCGTAGTATGAGTTCTACGTTAGTAAACGAAGAATTGGGTGATATAAAATCCTCTTTTTTTTTTCGATTTAAGGGCAGTGAAGCAGTGGTAGATCACAGTGAAGCAGCGGCAATCGCCGAAATGGATTCGTAATGGTTGATTGATGAACCTCATAAAAGAACCGTTTTGCACGATTCTTCGACTCCCATCTGAAACCATTAGATTCCGAACGTGTTGGAAATAAAAGAAGAAAAACCCTTACTAGCATGAAAGCGTGAGTCAGCTTCCCGGTAGGTCGTGCTATGACACCGGCACCAACAGTAGATGAACGTAGTCAAATACTTTTTTACTATCCTTCTGATTAATCTCATTCATGTTGGAATAACCTTTGGAAGATGCTTCCAAGGGCAGTTAGCCTAGATAGAAAACTCCACCGGGGGACTATACCACATAAAAACGAAGGGGTTCCGACTCCCACTCGGGTTCCATCAGCAGATTAAGTTAGGTTGAGACCTCCATCGATTTGAGTTTTCATACGGCTTTCAGGCACAGCAAGATCTGAGTGAGCTGCATCTGGTTAATCGCCTAAGTAAGTAGTATCTAACTCCGAAGGGGAAAGCCCTAATTGTTCCGATCTATAACCACTGGAGGCCTATGATCGAGCTACTTCTGCTCCTACACCTTCTTCAATTGAGCTGTCATAGAATAGTTCTTTCTCGACGAAATGGAAATAGGGTCTACCGGGAAGCTGGTTTAGGATGTCTTTGCATTCCCACCACTATCGAGTCGAGTAAGAAAACAGCATGCTAAGAGCCGTGAGTGGCTTACTAGACTCCTTTCGAGGGTTGACCGCCTAAGCTTTGAAATAGAGCTTCTCGCACATGCCTCGACGTCGTCCTTTTGCATCCATCTAATCGTCCAGCTACAGATTTGAATGCAAAGAGTAAGGCGCAGCGGTAGAAAAAAGGCACTTTATGAGGGCGAGCAAGTCATGAGATCAGCATTATAACGGTCGTTTATGCGTCACTTCGAGTCTCAACAGGCTCGCTCGTAACGGTTCCAATGTTAGGATTTGGGCGCTCTAGCCAAAACGAATCCTATTTCGGCTATTACCTTCTCAATAGCTCGTACCCCTGTTTCCCACTTCGCTGCTTCTATTTCATAGCCTTTGGTGCCTTCCACGTCTCGGTGAAGAGATAGAAACGACTTTCTTTCAACTTTGGTGCCTTTAGCCAAACCAGCTGCAGAAGCTGTAGAATCTCTGGGACACCTCTCCTTCCCCTTTTCTTTCAGGGAAGAATGGCATAATTTCTTTAACGACCTTTTTCAGAGCTTCCGCTCAACTCATGCTTCTTCATGAATACTTTTTACCTTCGCTTGACAACAACTATAAGCTGTAAGCCACGGTTAAATACTGAGGCTTTTCACTCAAGAGTTCTTGCCAGTAGTACGATAAGGAAGATTAGAATCGAACTGGCATATGGGGGCAAATTAGCCCTCTCTCCCGCCAAGAGGAGTCGCTTTGGTTAGGTTGGAAAAGCCTTCCCTTCCTACATCTGAGGGTCCGCAGGGGGGACCGTAAAGAGGGATCCACTAAGGGTTGATTTTGCCCTTAGTAGATCGTGACGGGGTTCATCGTCCTCCTTATTCGAGTTCTACTAAATCAATGGTGGAATACGCCCCTAGGGGAGCACCCCGAATTGAGTGGTAGACTCACTTAGCACCATTACTACGATAATGGAACCTAGCAAGACTGCCAGCGCCGCAGCCCCGCCCCGATTAGTAGCAGCCGCTTCACCTATCTCTTTTTTTATCCCAAGTGGGTTGAAAGAATCTCCCCCTAAAGGTAAAGTAGCGTCGCTAATCTGAAGCTGCTCAACGGCAACAAATTTTTCACTACACTGGGATTGATGGCTGTCCAGGGAAAGTAAAAAACCGACTGTGGAACCTCGGCCCACCATGCAGTAAAGCCTATAAGTAGGCAAATAAAAAGTACAAACCTTATGTCTCTGAGGTAGGAGTAGATAATAGCTTCAGAGAGGGAGAAGCTCTTTATCCTAGAAGAATGGACGGAATGTCTTTCATAAGGAATCGCAGGAATATGCGACGATTTTTTCCAGGAAATCCCCAACGCAAACTATGCCCTCTTTTATATCGAATCGATCATAACCACTACCTACATTCCACGAAATTGTGCACCACAAGTAGGAGCTAATAAAAAGACCTGCGATCCCATAGAAAGACATCACGATCCCTTGTGGAAAAAAAAATGATTTTCTCAAGACCCCGCGTTCTTTGATCAATCTGGTAAAATCTAAAGAGTGGTGAAGTGCTTGGCTGAGGACCAACTTGATTTATTTTTGAGTGCAGAAATTCACAAGCTGCGGATCCATCTACACTACAAAGAAACACCAGCAAGAATTGCATTGCCTAATGCTTCCCGACCCGGCTCATTCTATCACTGAAACTATCTATGCGGGGATGCATTAACATCTTATTCCTTTGTTAAGCAGACAAAAAGAGTTGTAACAAGTGCCAGTTCGCCTCATCGACTTGTTGCTGAGAAGTGAAAGACATTCACATTGAGGTCTCGCATGGGAGTTGATCTTCAGCCCCCTGTCTATCTATTTTGGGAGTGGTAGTGCGCGAACCAGAAAATCCGCCTCAAATAGCTCCTGATCGAGTCACTTCAGAAGCTTCTATTCGCTTACTTCGTAACCTCACGGAAAGCCTCAATCGAGCCGCTCCCGTTCCACTACCAGAACAACACACCTTTGGTGCCTCCGCCGCATAGCTTGCAGTCGAACACAATATCTTTGGCTCCTGTGATGCTACCTTTCTTCAGAACCTTGGGCACCTCGACTCCCCCAATTGATTGGGATTGGCTTCGTAATCCTTACTTGGAGTTTGGAGTACTCCATTCCTTTCAATCAGGCAAAGCAATCTTTCTCAATAGGCACCAAAGGTGTGGAATTTTTTCAAATATCACAGGGTCATATGAGTGAATCGTTTAAAGTGGACTTTCTCATTAGGGTGGAATGGATAAAATGAACTTTCTCAGTAGGGTGAAACAGCTAAAGTGCGCTCTGTCAATAGGGGGAAATGCACTTTGTCAATAAAGTAGGAGGGGCAGAGTGAAAGCATGCCCTTATCGCGGGTAAAGTAAACTTTGTCAATAGGGGAAAGTGGACTCTTGTCAAGTGAGTTACATCGGTTTATGAGCGTAAATGCGATTATTTTAATTTCTTTCAGAACCTTTGTCAATTGTTGTTGTTCTGCCCGAGGATAAATTTTAACAAGCTACCGCTGACTTTATTGCTGAATTTATCCCAATGGAGAGTGCAAATCCACACCGATGCACCGCTGATACACCGGCACTAATCCTTCCAGTATGGGAACTATATGTTGATGGCTCTTGCAATAACCAAGACAGTGGAGCAGGAATTGTCCTTATTGACCCTGATGATAATTCTTACGGCCCTTCGCTTCGCTTCAAACAATACCGCTGAATATGAGGCACTGATCGCCGGTCTCCAGCTAGCCAGGGATATGGGAGCTACCGATATCAATAGAATCAGTGATTCTCAATTGTCAATCAGGTCACCGGTAGATTCAATGCTAACGAGTCACGGCCCGGTTAGCAGGAGCATTACTTAACCGGTTCAATGGACACCAGATACCGAGACTGAAGCACGTGCTGCTGCATTGGCTAAAGCTGCTACGACAGCACCACCAGAGGTTCTGAAAGGACCATTGATTGAAACATTGGAAACTCCTACTATCTTATCTCCAGGCCTTTCTCTGAAATCTTCACCACTGAAGTTCAACGAGAGCCATCTTGGATGGACCCCATTGTTAATTTTCTCAAGAATGTTTGCCTGCTGATGAAACGGCTGCCTCACGCATACGCCATAGGTCTGCTCTATACATGCTACGTGATGGCCAACTATATCGCAAGGGACAATCTTTCCCATCCCTTAAGTGTCTTACACCGGCAGAGGAACTGAAGGGGCGAAGGACAAGGAACCAGACGAAGCGGAGCGAGAGAAGGACAAGGATAGGGCAAAAGTACTCGACGTTAAGAGAGGATCTGAAAAGAGCTCGACCAGCGGGAGAGGAAGTGAACAAAGTGAACTGGAGACTGACAGCAGCCAGCATTTCAAACAAGACTGACAAGGATAGGTTGTGAAGTGGGCGATACATAGTGGCAACCACTCAGGGGCACGAGCACTAGCTTTCAAAGCACTACGTACCGGTTACTATTGGCTGTCCTACTTACCATGCTTTCCATGCCATGTGCTTCCTCCAATACTGGAACTGGGGCTGCCCTATATAGTCAAGCACGTTCCTCACCCTCGCTAGCCTCCTTCGCCGTGCTGCCATCCATCCACTCGACTATCCCGCTCGCCTAGACATGCTTTCATTGTTTGGCTTGCTATTAAGAATGGCAAGTATAAACTTTAAAAATGGGATATCATTCCTCAGGCTAAGTCTTTGATGTGTAATGACCCTATTGAAACTATTGATCACCTGTTCTTTTCTTGTCCGGTGGCTAAAGGAGTAGGGGCCACGGTCTATAACCAATGCTGCAAGGTCCCCGGGGTGTTGGGAGAGTGAGCTTTTGTGGGCTGCTAATCAGTTTAAAGGCAAAGGCTTTCCTTCTTTGGTTAGGAAAATTGCGTGGGGTGCTACCATCTACCATATTTGGAGAGAGAGAAATGCCCGCTTGTATAAGACTGAATACAAATGAAAGGCACCGAAGGCACTGAAAGTGTAAAAGATGATGTGAGATTTAGGTGTGCCTCCATTCCTAGCATTCGAGACGTTGGTGGGATCTTATCTTCACCATGAATGATCCTACGGGCGAACATCTCATGGCACACCATTGATCAATAAGATAATAAAGGATAAATAGAATAGACGGAGATACCCCCCATTCCTATCAGCGTGAAATGAAAAAAAAGAAGTCCTCTCCTCCGCCCTCTCTGTCCCTGGCTTCTACTTTCACATACCTTCTGGCCTCAGTCGTTGACTTTGCCCCTTCCGCTCCTCCATTTAAAAAGAAATTTAGTAGTTGTTCGCTCCTGAACGAAGCTATTGGGACAGCGGCTTTGATAGCGCTTTCTCAATGAGATATATCATATCGCGGTAGAGCCCCTTTTGAAAAATACCTCTCTGGTGTCATCTACTGGCTGACTGCGCAGCCTTACTATGGCTTTTAGAAAGCAAGATCCCCTCCGTTTATCACTCTATAGAAATAACATCCCATACATACTTGCTTGCCCTAATCGAATCTTATCCCTTACTCCATCCCCTGAAGGAGCGTATCCTTTTTCATCTAATGCCGTCTTTTCCAACTCCCTTTCTTCCCGTCTCAGTCATCTCATCTCTCTTACCTGAACATAGAAGATAAGGGGTTAGCGAGACTGACTCCCCTTATGAGCCCGAAAGCCATATGAACGAAAGCAGGCAAAAAAGTAAACTAGACAAAAGGGTACCACTCCATAAGAACAGATTCACCAGGCACTCGAAATTCTCAAATCCCTGGACGTGGGGAAATAGAAAGGAAAGAGCAGACTTTCTTACTTTCGAGGCATACTACTATCTAAGTTTCTCTCCTTTGACGGTCAGATCGATCCCTTATTGAATTGAAGGGAATTCTTCTCGGAGTTGGGGTTATCTCCATTCTCTTTATCGATGAATAAGGGAGTCCGGCAGGAGACAAAGAAGATTAATGAAAAGGCCTGCCTTTCACTGCGGTGTCAAAGATGTCCTGCTCTTTCACTGCCTTACTTTGCTTCGCAACCTCTCTAGCCCGGCATTCAAGCCCAGGAAACTAACTATTCTTCAACGCTTCCTTTATCGATTTTTTTTGTGTTCCATGAATAAAGAAAAATAATAACTCCCTTCTCCAAGTCGCCTTCGAGTTCTTATCAAGCTCTGACATCGTGTACGGAAGTTGTAACATGGGAAAACCAAAGAAAACACAATTCGTTTGACCGGTGGTGACCTATAGCTCTCTCCTTGCACTCCGCTCATTTATCATGAGCCTCACCGCATCTAGATATAATTCACTGCTCGGATTCTTTAATTGGTTCAGAAGAACGCACAGATCCTCGCGAGTTACTTTATCTGACACGCTGACCTTTTTTTTGAGCTACGGTTTGGGCAACGTCCCACCAGTCGTATTGTTCACGAGGATGCATACCTTCGCAATACGACTCGAGAATGATAGCAGCCTTTTGCCGCAAAGTATCAGACGTGTCCATCGGATGCGCCTGTGGCAGGTCGACTTTAGCCAAAAAGTCGGGGATTTCTGGCTGGGTCTGGGTGCGCTTCTTTACCCATTTTTTGAACCCAGCGACGCAGGGCAAGATCGTATTTTCGCTTGCGGGAAAAGGCAGTAGCAAGATCCTGCAAGTAAAAAGAACCGTAAAGGTAAGAGCCGGGCAGCCCTGTTTCTTTATGGATTGCGCTAAGAGTCGAAGGGAAAGGCTAGCGCTGAAAGATAGTAAAGACTTATTTAACCAATCTTTCCAACCACTTGTTAGTTCGTTATACCCCTCGCAATCCATTGTTTCAAAAGGTTGTGCCCCGAAGCCCAAGTCAAGTTCAGTCATCGAAATGAAGATAACCCAGTCCTTAAGGACAGAAAGAAGATAAGTAAACAGTGGAACGA